ATATTAATTTCATATAAAGATATTAATTTCATATAAAGATATTAATTTCATATAAAGATATTAATTTCATATAAAGATATTAATTTCATATAAAGATATTAATTTCATATAAAGATATTAATTTCATATAAAGATATTAATTTCATATAAAGATATTAATTTCATATAAAGATATTAATTTCATATAAAGATATTAAGTCTATATTTTATTCCTATAAATATAAAAAAGATAGGAAGTCTATTGGCTCTTTCATCCCAATAGAAAAAAAAACACAAAAACCACGGAGGTTTTTCTATGATTACTATTTTTCAATCGTTAGGATCCTTTTGCCTAAAGCTAATCAATTCGGCCGTTGGAGTCGGACTATATTTTGGATTGTTGACTACATTTGCCAACATAAGGCCTTCTTATCTCTTCCTTATCCTTGACGAAACCGAGAAGAGGGTAGCAGTAATAACTGGTTTGATTCTGGGACAGCTCGTGAGGTTCATATCGATCTATAATGCGCCTCTGCATCTACTATTGGGTAGACCTCACACAACAACTTTTCTATTTGTACCGTATTTTTTTGTTTATTTTTTATTCGACTATTTTTACTGTCCTCACAGGACCAGAAGCAATTTAGAATTTTTCCTGAATAGTTTCATTTTTCAATTAGCCAACCAGTTTCTTTTACCAAGTCCAACGTTAGCCAGATTAATCAACATTTATCTGTTTCGCTGCAACAATAAGATCGTATTTTTAACAAGTAGTTTTGTTGGTTGGCTAATTGGTCAAATTTGTTTCCTTTTAGTTATGAAAAGATTATTCGCCTGGATACGGAAATATATTTTCAGTAGATCTAAGAAGGGCCTTGTGTCAAAATTGAATAAGTACATTACTAAGTACCTTGGGGCAGAATTTCAGTTTCTTTTGGCCCAATTTCAATACCGTGTGTCAGAATTTAATAAGTACATTAAGTCAAAATTAAATAAGTACAGTAATAAGATTTATGAGTACCTCCTTAAGTCCTTGGGATCAGAAATTGAAGCACTTGCGGCAAACTTTCGGTGGCTTGTAGCCGAATTTCAGTACTTGCTGTTCGTAGATTTGATGAGAAACATGGGTCGGGTCTTTAATATTCTCTTATATATTATCTGTCTCACCTTTTTACACCGAATGCCGGTATCCATTTTGACTTTTCAAATGAACGATTTAAATAAACTGAACCGAGTACCAGTAATGAGAGACCAAGAGATAGAAACACAAAGACAACTAGCTTACACTTCCGAAGAGGAGGAGGAGGATCAACAAAAACAGGAGGGATTCAAGCTAGATTTTCCTTTCAGGTGGCGGGCATTGGATCCGGATGCAGAGCCAGATCAAGAATGCCACGAACAGTTTGAAAGAGATCTTGCGATCCTTTTTTTCGATTCTAACCGATGGACTCGTCCATTACGATACCTAGGCAATAATCACTTTCCGGGGGGGGCGGTAAGACAGGAAGCCTCACAATATTTTTTTGATACATGCCGAAGTGATGGAAAAGAAAGAATAGCTTTTACATATCCTCCTAGTTTTTCTATTTTGAAGGAAATGATGAAAAGGAAGAGACCTTCGTCCATAGTAGAAACACCCTCCTTTGATGAACTAGACAAAGATTGGGTTGATAAGAACAAACAAAAAAAAAACAACTTAAATAATGAGTTTAGAAAGAGAATTGAGGCTCTAGACACGGGATTTCTTTTCAAAGATATACTCGAAAAAAGGACTAGGGTTTGTACTGATAAAACTAAAAAAACCTGCCTACCAACAAAGTATGATCCTTTTTTGAATGGGCCCGGTCGTGGAAGCATTAAAAGATTGAATAATAGTTGTGAAAGACTCGAAGTTGAAACTGATCTACCTACTAGTGAAAGCGAAATGAATGCACTGCTTAAAGGTAAGAAAACGAAGGGGGATGTAATGAGTATAATTCGTAAACAGCAACCTTATAAAATAAGAACCAATGAAATTCGTAAACTTATATCTGGTAAAGGAAAAAACATTGATGAAATTCGTAAACTTATATCTGGTAAAATAAAAGAAATTCGTCAATTTATATTTCGTAAAAGAAAAAACAATGCAATTCGTAAATCTCGTGGAAGAAAAAATAATGCAACTTTCAAATCTCGTAAAAGAAAAAACATTGATAAAATTCGTAAACTTATATCTGGTAAAGGAAAAAACATTGATGAAATTCGTAAACTTATATCTGGTAAAATAAAAGCAATTCGTAAATCTCGTGGAAGAAAAAATAATGCAATTCGTAAATCTCGTGGAAGAAGCAAGATTGGAAATTCTCAATCTAAAATGATCCAAAGCCTTGTTCTAAATCGAATTTATGAGACCCTTATTTCAGGTTTCCTTTACGATTCCCCAAACTATGGACAGGGACTGTTAGCGATACTTAAAAGAAAAACACAAAAACTACGAGCTGAAAAAAAATTATATTATAATCCTTTGGAAAAATTGTTTTCTAATCCTGTGAAAAAGGGGTGGGAACGAATTGATCGGGAACAGTTAAAAAACAAAAGGATAGATACTAAAAACAAATATGATCTGGGAAAACATCTTTTTCACCGAGAAATCTTTCACACAGTCCCTCGTTGGATATACAAATTATTCACCGACATGGAGCAAAATGCGGAAGAACACAGTGACAAGCAGCGGGACGAGTATGAGGTTAAATCAGAAAAATATAAACATGAGCTTTTTTTTATTCCGAAGATTAGCCAAGATACTCAAGACAAGAAGACGGATATTGAGGAGACTAATACTCAAGACAAGAAGACGCGTATTGAGGAGACTAATACTCAAGACAAGAAGACGGATATTGAGGAGACTAATACTCAAGACAAGAAGACGCGTATTGAGGAGACTAATACTCAAGACAAGAAGACAGATATTGAGGAGACTAATACTCAAGACAAGACGACGCATATTGAGGAGATTTCTGATGCACTGAATATTCGTGCCTTTGCGAAAGAGGACCTTTATATCCACCTGTATATGCCGAAAGGGTTTCAGGAAGGGGTAATCAAAGGTTCTATGCGCTACCAAAGGCGTAAAAAGTTTAGTGTAAGAAAGATTGAAAGCCGGCCGCGTTCCCCTCTTTTTTTCCGCTTCGTAAAAAGTAGATGGTCTATTTATTTCGGGTTCATGAACCCGAAGGTCCTTGTTTTGAAAATCAAAAATTTGATGCATAGGTTGGGGTTTGGAAGCAAAAGAATCAAAAATTTGATGCATAGGTTGGTGTTTGGAAGCAAAAGAATCAAAAATTTGATGCATGGGTTGGGGTTTGGAAGCAAAAGAATCAAAAATTTGATGCATAGGTTGGTGTTTGGAAGCAAAAGAGGCAAAAAATTGATGCATAGGTTGGGGTTTAGAAGCAAAAGAAGCAAAAAAAGGGGGGGCCTTTTTACTCTTAACGAACGTAACAAAGAACAAAGAAAGAAAGAAAGGAAAGAAAGGAAAGCCAGGAAAGCCAGGAAAGCCAGGAAAGCCAGGAAAGAAAGGAAAGCCGGGAAAGCCAGGAAAGAAAGGAAAGAAAGGAAAGCCGGGAAAGAAAGGAAAGAAAGGAAAGCCAGGAAAGAAAGGAAAGCTAGGAAAGAAAGGAAAGCTAGGAAAGCCGGGAAAGCCAGAAAAGCCAGGAAAGAAAGGAAAGCTAGGAAAGCCGGGAAAGCCAGGAAAGAAAGGAAAGAAAGGAAAGCTGGGAAAGCCAGGAAAGAAAGGAAAGAAAGGAAACCAGACGACATATTCAAACTCGTGCACGGCAAACGCCCAGAAACAAGTGGCTTCGAAAAACATTTGGCACAGTGGGCGGCATCGGAAGAATGGGATGATATAGTCGAGTGTGCGCCTGCAATAAGAGCTTGTATAGTACTTTGTCACTCAGTTTTTAGAAAATTTATTTCATTGCCTTTATTGATAATAGCTAAAACTATTGGCCGTTTCTTATTATTGCAACAGAACGAGTGGTCTGAGGATTGGGCGGACTGGAATAAAGAGATTCATGCTGTATGCGCCTACGACGGTGGTACTCTATACCACAGATGGCTTCCGGAGAATTGGGTCGAAGAAGGTCTTCAGGTCAAAATTACATCTCCTTTTTATTTGCAACCTTTTCGCACAGAGGCTGATAGAAATCTGGAAAATCCCGAGACTGTTTTTCTAAGGGCTTTCTGGGGAGTATCTGACTATCCTATGGGTGACGCCCTGCCCGACCCTTCCTTTGAGACTTTTTGGATGCCCATTTTCATGCCCATTTTCCAAGAACTAAATGATATACGCGAAAAATTATTGAGAAAAAAAAAAATGAAAAAGACCGATTTTTTAGTTATAAGAAAATTTATCAAGAAGTTCAAGAAAACAATCAAACCACAAATTGTTCGAGTTCGAAAAGGCTCAAAAGAAAGCATAAAATGGCTTATCAAAACGTTTCTATTTCTAAAAAGCAAAATAGAAGAACTTGTCAAAAAAATAAAAGAACTTGTCAAAAAAATAAAAGAAACTATAAAAGAAAATAGAATATTGAGAGGAGTATATGAATCGAGTGAAACTAAAAAAGAAAAAGATTCTATAATCAGCAATGAGATAATTCATGAATCAGTTAGTCAAATTCAATCTACAGCTTTGACAAATTCAGAAGAATCAGAAGAAAAAATACAAGAAGAAAAACTCAAAAATGTGATTAATAGAATAAGCACAATCAAAAATCAATTAGAAATAATTACAAAAGAAAAAAAAAATGTAGAATCACCAAAAAATATTTGGACAATTCTAAAAAGAAGAAATGTTCGATTAATAAGTAAATTGCATTATTTTCAAAAATTGTTCATTGAAAAAATATACAATATATACCTAGATATCTTTCTATGGATCATTAATATTTGTAGAATCAATTTCACAAAAAAAATTTTTGATAAAGACATTTACAATCCTGAAACAAATGAAAAAAGAATTGCCTTTAGGAGGGCGTCACCTCCTTTTCTTAAAATTTTTTCTTCCTTACCAGATTTATCTTCCCTGTCACAAGCATATGTATTTTACAAATTATCACAAACCCAAGTTAGTGATAAGTTAAGATCTGTTCTTCAATATCGCGGAACATCTTTTTTTGTTAAGACTGCAATAAAGGATTCTTTTGAAAGACAAGGAATATTTCATTCCGAATTAAAGCATAAGAAACTTCGCAATTTTGGAACGAATCCATGGAAAAACTGGTTAAGAGGTCATTATCAATACAATTTATCTCAGATTAGATGGTCTCTATTAATCCCACAAAAATGGCGAAATGCAGTCAACCAACGCCATACGCCTCAAAATAAAGATTTAAATAAAGGAGATTCATATGAAAAAGACCAATTACTTCATTACAAAAAACAAAATGATTCTGACGTATATTCATTAACAAATCAAAAAAATAAGTTGGAAAAAAACTATAGATATGATCTTTTAGCATATAAATTCATTTGTCCTGAAACTAAGAAGGACTCCTATATTTATAAATTGCCATTACAAGTAAATAAGAAAGAAGAGATCTCTTATAATTACACCACACAGAAAGACAAATTATTTGATATAAATATACCCGAGGAGATTTTTATCAAACATTATCTAGACAAGAATTATCTCAAGAGCTTTATAAATAGAAAATCTTTAGATTTTGATTGTAAGATTCTCAAATTTGAGGCTGAGGCCTGGATGAAGATCGATCCTAACCATAATACAAATACGAAGGTTGGGACTAATAATTCTCAAATAATTGAGAATAGAGATCTTATTTATATTTCTGCTTCGGATCCAGAAATCCAAGAGCTCAATCACAAAAAACAAAAAAAAAGCTTTTTTGATTGGAAAAAACACAAAAAAAGCTTTTTTGATTGGATGGGAATGAATGAAGAAATCTTCACTAATACTAAAGCCACTGAGAAAGATTGGTTCGTCCGAGAAGTTATGCTACCTCTGGAGACATATAAAATGAACCCGTGGGTTAGACCAATCAAATTACTTCTTTCAAATTTCAAAGGAAACGAAATTGTTAGTGAAGAAGAAGAACTTGTTAGTAAAGAAAAAGGAACTGTTAGGAAAGCAAAAGGAACTGTTAGGAAAGAAGAAGAAAATGTTAGGAAAGCAAAAGGAACTGTTAGGAAAGCAAAAGAACTTGTTAGGAAAGCAAACGAAATTTGTAGGGAAGAAAAAGAACTTGTTAGGAAAGGAAAAGAAATTGTTAGGAAAGAAAAAGAAATTGTTAGGAAAGAAGAAGAACTTGTTAGGAAAGGAAAAGAAAATGTTAGGAAAGGAAACGAAATTTGTAGGGAAGAAAAAGAACTTGTTAGGAAAGGAAAAGAAATTGTTAGGAAAGGAAAAGAAATTGTTAAAGAAAATGTTAGGACAGGAAAAGAAAATGTTAGTCAAGACGAAGAAAATGTTAGTCAAGACGAAGAAAATGTTAGGACAGGAAAAGAAAATGTTAGTCAAGACGAAGAAAATGTTAGTCAAGACGAAGAAAATGTTAGTCAAGACGAAGAAAATGTTAGGACAGGAAAAGAAAATGTTAGTAAAAGCATCGAAGAAGTTATTACAGAACGTTATGAAAAACGGTTCATGAAAAAAGAAAAACAATACCGGAGTAGCCCGGTGACGAAGAGAGTCAATTTCAATTCCCATCAGCTCCAGTATGCGAATTACGACATGGACTTTCCGAAGTTTTCGGCGATGAAGAGCTCTCTCAAGTTCTATTCTCTGTGGAAAAACATGAAAAGTCTGGAAAAAAAAAAAAAACTGTGTGTGCTCTATTGTGCACTGGGCAATCTGATGCCGATGAACCTAGTAGCCGCGCACTGGGACAGTGTGGCTTTGCACGACTGGTGGCTCGAGGGGGTAATTCGCTTCAACCCCCACTTCACCCTGTCTATAACAAATCAGGAAGAATTTATTATGTATCAAGCCATAGGTATTTCATTGGTTCATAAGAGTAAGCAACAAACTAATCAAAGATACGGAAACCAAAAATCTGTTGATAAGGATAATTTTGATTTGCTTGTTCCTGAAATGATTTTATCGTCTAGACGTCGTAGAGAATTGAGAATTCTCAATTCTTTAAATTTCCATTTTAGGAATGGTAAGGAGAACAACATAAAAAGCTGGGGTCAATGGAAAAGTAAACACCTTGATAGAGATAAAAATGAATTAATTAAACTAAAGCTCTTTCTTTGGCCGAATTATCGATTAGAAGATTTAGCTTGTATGAATCGCTATTGGTTTGATACCAATAATGGCAGCCGTTTCAGTATGTTAAGGATATATATGTATCCACGATTAAAAATTCGGTCATGGTACATTTTTCCTATATAGTCTGTACCATATATGTTATATGCAAGCAACCAGATGCACATATGCCCTGTCTTACATCATAGGATACTGCGATACTAAGTGAATGACATATTAATTAGATCTAGAAAGAAATCAACAGAATC